AATCTGGAAAAAGAATTGATAGCTTGGATTTCTGTTGTATCAATTATCATTTCAACGATCAACTTCTCCCATAATGATATCTATGCTACCTAGTATCGTCATAATATCAGCCAATTTCATTCTTTTAACTAACTGAGGAAGAATTTGCAAGTTGATAAAACCCGGTGGTCGAATTTTCCACCTCCAAGGAAAAACACTCCGATCTCCTATCAGAAAAATTCCCAATTCTCCTTTTGGTGCTTCGACTCTTACATAAAGTTCTTGCTTGGACAATTCAAAAGTTGGAGAAGGTTTTTTACTAATAAATCGATAGTCAAAATCATTCCACTCAGGGTCTTTTATTCTATCAAAGCGTCGGATTTCTAAATTTTCATAGGGTCCTCCTGGAATTCCTTCCAGAGCCTGTTGGATAATTTTTATGGATTCTGTCATTTCACTGATTCGTACTAAATACCGAGCTAATGAATCCCCTTCTTTTTGCCATTGAATCTCCCAATCAAATTCGTCGTAACACTCATAACGATCAACTTTACGAAGATCCCATTGTATTCCGGAAGCTCGTAGCATTGGCCCTGATAAACCCCAATTTAGTGCTTCTTCTGCGCCAATAATGCCCACACCTTCAACCCGTTCTAAAAAAATGGGATTGCGTGTAATAAGCTTTTGATATTCAGCAACTCCGGTTAAAAAATAATCACAAAAATCCAAACATTTATCTATCCAGCCATGAGGTAGATCAGCAGCGACTCCTCCGATACGAAAATAATTATGCATCATGCGCATACCGGTAGCAGCTTCGAATAGGTCATATATTAATTCTCGTTCTCGAAAAATATAGAAGAAAGGGGTTTGTGCCCCAATATCTGCCATAAAAGGGCCAAGCCATAACAAATGGGAAGCGATACGACTCAACTCCAACATAATAGCTCTGATATAGCTAGCCCTTTTAGGTACTTGAATATTCCCTAGCTGTTCGGGTCCATTTACGGTTATTGCTTCTGTGAACATAGTAGCTAAATAATCCCAACGCGTTACATAAGGCAAATATTGTATAATTGTTCGATTTTCCGCAATTTTTTCCATCCCTCTATGTAAATAACCCAATATTGGTTCACAGCCAATAACATCTTCACCATCGAGAGTAACAACCAGTCGAAGAACACCATGCATTGATGGGTGGTGGGGGCCCATATTGACTATCATGAAGTCTTTTCTTGTAGTTGGTGCAATCATAAGTTTTTTCCCGAGTCATTCTTCCATGCATTGCTGAAAGTAAAAAGAAGTTCATCAAAATGTAAACGACTAAGCTCAAATGGTATCACGCTTCAAATTAAGGAGTTTTTATCTCTATCTCTCGAATATCCAACTCATCAATTAATTCAATATAGCGTCCTCTATTTTTTTTTGACAAATAGGCCAGCAGTCGTTGACGTTTTCCCAAAATTTTTCGCAAACCTCTCTGAGATGAAAAGTCTTTTTTGTGCAATTCCAAATGTGAAGTAAGTCTCTTTATCTTAGTGGTGAAACTGAATACTTGAAATTCAACAGACCCTCTGTTTTCTTCGTTTTCTTTTTGAGAAATAACCGAAATTAATGAATTTTTGACCATAAAAAAATTCTCCTTTCCCTTTTTACAGATATGGATTTTACCGATCAGTAATAATAATGCCATTAATTTGAATGTGGTATATACAATAATCTAATCCGAATTTCTTTATGAACTGCTAATTTTCTGAATTCAAATCAATCAATCCACTTTCCAATTTTAGATAGGAATAGAAAAGGATTGGTACATTTTCGCATCGAAGAATTTAGACCTAAAATGAAGAAGGTTCTGTTGATTCATTTCGAGATCTAATTGAGACATTATCCAATTTCGTATTGGATACTAGAATGAAATGTGAGACAAGACATGTGATCTGTGTATTTGTGTGCTTTCAGATACCCTATATTTTCTATCTATCCTATTTCAGATACCCTATATTATATATAGGGTATCTATATTTTCTATCTATCCTATTTCAGATACCCTATATTATATATAGGGTATCTATATTTTCTATCTATCCTATTTCAGATACCCTATATTATATATAGGGTATCTATATTTTCTATCTATCCTATTTCAGATACCCTATATTATATATAGGGTATAGGATAGATAGAAAAAGTGTATTATCCCCGATTTTTCAATCGTGGATAAAGATGTATTCTTAACATACTGAAACGACTGCCATTATTGGTATCAAACCAAGAACGATTCATACAAGCTAAATCTTCTAATCGATAATTAGGCCAAAGAAAGTGCTTTAATTTCTTTAATTGGAATTTCTTTTTCTCTCTAACAAGATGGTTATTGTCATGTGAAACTTGTCTGCTGTTTTTTACGTTCTTTCGGTTCCAAAATACTGGATTTCTATCTACATCATTTCTATTCTTTGAATTCAAAGAAATTTGAATTCTGAATTCTCTACGACGTCTAAACGAGAAAATATTTTCAGGAACAAGTAAACCTAAATGATTTTTGTCTCTATTTCTACCATTTCTTCTGTCATGTCTTAAAAGAGCTTCTTCAAGTCTTAAAAGAGCTTCTTGAAAATGCTTTTTGTCTCTATTTCTACTTATTCTGTCATGTGAGAAAATAGCTTTATCAAAAAATTTCTTAGAAAGATATCTTTTCTCTTGGTATTTCGTTTGGTCCTTACTCTTATGAACCAACGAAGTACCTATGGTTTGATACGTAATAAATTGTCCATCTTTTGTTCCAGGCAGACGAATGGGTTCTATAGTAAATGCTCTTCTTCGCATGAATTCTTTCAAATTGTCACGCAGCATGATATCCAAACTCATTTCTCTCTTTTGAATCGAGGCTAGAATAATTTTTCTTGGATCTATCAGTCTAAGCACGAGACAATACATCCTGATATTATTGAGCATTCTTTGAGCCAAAGTCTCGCCGAATCTCGATTGAAAAAGAAAATAACGTTTCAGGAATAAATCTAGTTCTATTTCTGCGATGTTTTTTTTTTTTTTCTTTTTCCCTTTTTTCATGTCTGATCTTGCATCCTTTTCTTCAATAGCTTTTTGTTGTGGGAGAACGGATTTAAGATCTCCTCGGCTTGTGGATTTTTTTTCTTCTTGATTTCGATACTTTTCTATCCAAAAACTTCCTTCATTGATCTTTTCCTTTTCAGTACTACTACTATTATTCAAATTTAAAAGAAGGAAGTTTCTTGCTATAAACCAAGGTTTCGTTTTATATGCATTAGAAAGTAACACAAAGTCTGGGAAGAACCAAAGTTCCTGATTCGATATGGGATGCTTTAGCATTTTTTCATTCATTCCCATCCAATCAAAAAATCCGTTTGAATTTGGTGGATTGATTTCTGGGATCTTAGCTGGAATCCTCTTAGCTGGAATCCTCTTAGCTGGAATCCTCTTAGCTGGAATCCTAAGATCAAAAAGATCATTTTTATGAATTATTTCATATTCATTAATATGAACTCTTTTCCTTTGATCCCTATTGGTATCGATCGTGCTCCAGGCCTCAATATCGACTTTTTTTCTAAGATCAAAATGGAGAATTCTCCAATCCAAATATCTTGTATCGACCATTTTTTCCGGAATATGGACCTTTCCTAGATAATTCTTCATAGGGACGTTCACCTGCATATCAAAAAGGCTTTCTTTAGCCGTTTTATAAGAAATCTCTTGGTGCGTATTTCCTTGAAACGGAGATCTATAAAAACAGCATTCCCTTTTATTTTCATAATTAAGAAATTGATATGATAAAAGATCATATCTATAGGATTTTTGAAAATTTTCTTTTTGATTAGATAATGAATCTACTTCAAATTGTTTTTGTTTTTTGGAATGAATTAATTGGTCTTGACATTTGCTAAAATTTTCATTTTTAGCTATACGACGCTGATGAACTGTATTTCGCCATTTTTCTGGTATTAATCTAGACCATCTGATCTGAGATAAATCGTATTGATAATGTCCTCTTAACCCTCTTAAGCAGCTTTTCCAGTGATTCATTTCATAACTCGAATGACCCATTCCTTGTGTTTCAAAAGGAGCCTTTATTTCGGGCTTAAGAAAAAAAGGGCTTCCTTGATGTTGAAGAACAGATTTATACGAGTTACTAAGTTGATGTGATAATTTGTAAAATACATATGCTTGTGACACGCAGGATAATTCATAAAAAAGATGTGAAATTATATTACTATTTATAATAGAATCAAGTGCCTTTTTGATAGTAGAAATAATTGGATTTTTCTTTTTTTTATTCATTTTTTCTTCTTCATTATTCATTTTTTCTTCTTCATTATTCATTTTTTCTTCTTCATTATTCATTTTTTCTTCTTCATTATTAGAAATGCATTTTTTTTTTGTTGATTCAAGAGAAAGTTCTGTATTCATTTTGGGAATATTCATGATAGATAAAAAGATATCTGTGTATATTCTTTGAATGAAAGATTTGAAAAACAGGGGTAATTTAGCGATTAATCCAGCAGTTCTTCTTTTTAATATTTGCCGTTTTTCGAATCTTTTAGCATTATAACTTGAAGTTACTTTTTTTTTCTCTTTTGTGATTCTTTCTACTTGATTTCGAATTGTACTTGTTCTATCAGTGAGATCCTTCATTTTTTTTTCTGTCACTGAAGAATTTTTCCAACTCGGAGATGTAATTTGATTAAATGATTCGTGAATTATCTGATTGCTGATTATGGAATCTTTTTCTTCTTTAATTTCACTCGATTCATATGAAGCTTGTTGAAATAATTTTGTTTTTCCTTTGAAAACTATTCGAGCTTGAAAAGAGTGCTTCTGTAATTTTCGAATTTTTTTTTCGAGTTCCTTTAAAACGGGTTTAAAAAAGGAAGGTTGTTTTCGGGGCGAACCAAAAGGACGTCGAGCTTCCTTTCCCCAAACTGTTAAAAAACCAAAATCCTCTTGTTCGTTGTTGTTTTGCATTAGATCTTTCTCAGAGGATC